TTTCAATTGAACTTATTATTTCAATTGGTATTTTTGCTTATTTCCTATTTTGCAAAAAAGGAAACTTAGGTAAGTGCTTTTTTATAAACATATCTATAAAAAGAACATATTTCATTTAGCTCCTTCATGCCTACTATAACTAGTTATTTCGGTTTTCTACTAGCGGCTTTAACTATAACCTCAGCTCTATTTATTGGTCTGAGTAAGATACGACTTATTTGAAATTCATATTTGAAAGGGACAATTCATAAAAAGAAATCTTTCTGTGAGATTTCGTGTATTCTATAATTATGTAACGTGTTAATTGCCAATTCTTGGTCATTGAGATTCATGGTAATTCGGATTAATATTTAGTTATCGATATTACCTCTTTTTTTCTCCTTTGAAACAAATTGAAATGATTGAAGTTTTTCTATTTGGAATCGTGTTAGGTCTAATTCCTATTACTTTGGCTGGATTATTCGTAACTGCATATTTACAATACAGGCGTGGTGATCAGTTGGACCTTTGATTAATTAATTAATTAACATCTCTTTTTTTGATTGACCTCCTCCTTTCTTTACTACACAGGAGGTCAAATTCAGATTGCTGTTCACGTTAGTGAAGCTATTTCAGTCTAATTCGATCTAAGAAGAACGGAATCACGCTCTGTAGGATTTGAACCTACGACATCGGGTTTTGGAGACCCACGTTCTACCGAACTGAACTAAGAGCGCTTTCTTATCAGAAAAGATAAGACTGTAACGAAAAGGATTCTTTTTGTAACCCCAATATATCTTGTATGCATATACGTATCAGAAAAATGATAGATTATATATGTCCAATTTGAATCGATCTCAATTAATCCCCCGTTACTGCTCAAAGGAGAAGTAATAGGTAGGGATGACAGGATTTGAACCTGTGACATTTTGTACCCAAAACAAACGCGCTACCAAGCTGCGCCACATCCCTTCAATTGGTCTACAGTGTCATTGTAGAGAATTCCTGTCTTGTTTTCCACATCGTTATTCCCTCCATTGATAGATAAAAATTTATCTGGTCATTTCGTCTTTTTGGTCTCATTTAACATATTTAACATATAATAATAGTCAAAGACTTATATACATATGAAATACTGAATGGAACCCATCGTAAAAAAAAATGAGTATTTTTCGGTAATGCTCGGGGACGTATTTTTTTTTCGGTTTTAAGAAAAAGAAAATCTTATTCACCGGATCATTGTACATTTCAATTTGAATTAGGGATTCCGTGTATAACTATAAGTATTCCTTAACTACATATCATATGCATCCGATCATATATGTATTACCATTATGTATTAAAATAAGAGAAGGAGGTTTTTCAATGCGAGATCTAAAAACATATCTTTCCGTGGCACCGGTACTAAGTACTCTATGGTTCGGGTCTTTAGCAGGTCTATTGATAGAGATTAATCGTTTTTTCCCGGATGCGTTGACATTCCCCTTTTTTTCATTCTAGTTATTGACGTGGGAAGGAATAATGAAGATTAGAGCTATAATTAAATATCTGTGATTAAATCTTCGCCCCCTCTTTTCTCTTTTTTCCCTTTTTCAAAAATGATAAAAAAGGGAGGAAAGAGAAAGAAAAAAAGTAGATTCAACAGCTGCGAGACTCGGGTTAAAGTTCTAATTTTAAATAAGATTAATAATCTAAAATTAATAATAAAGGAATGTGGGTGGAATAAAAAATGTGGGTCTAGGGCAAGAGTATTAGACAAGATACTTAAATAAAATACTGTACTATGATTTACAATATAGTTTAGGAATCATAGTATATTATTTACTATATTGAGAGTGATTGCAGCGAAATCTTTCATAATTAGATTTCAAGTTAGTAACTTCTATTTTTTCCTTCCTTTCTTCTTCGTTTCGGATCGAAAATAGAAGAGTTGAGTAAATCAAAAAGCCAAAGGAGGTTTATGGCCAAGGGTAAAGATGTCCGAATAAGGGTTATTTTGGAATGTACCAGTTGTGTCCGAAACGGTGTTAATAAGGTATCAACGGGCATTTCCAGATATATTACTCAAAAGAACCGGCACAATACGCCTAATCGATTGGAATTGCGAAAATTCTGTCCATATTGTTACAAACATACGATTCATGGGGAGATAAAGAAATAGATCGAACCGAGCACCTATGTATCATGTCACCCTTCCAAGGAAGGGGAAAAAATTACATTATATATATATAACATATTTAAATATAAACAAACCAAATCCTATTTATTTATTCTAATTCATTTTAGATACGACCGAAATAGGATTTTCGGGATTAAGGCATAAACTAAACAAACCATGGATAAATCCAAGCGACCTTTTCTTATTCTTAAATCCAAGCGATCTTTTCGTAGGCGTTTGCCCCCGATCCAATCGGGGGATCGAATTGATTATAGAAACATGAGTTTAATTAGTCGATTTATTAGTGAACAAGGAAAAATATTATCTCGACGAGTGAATAGGTTGACCTTGAAACAACAACGATTAATTACTATTGCTATAAAACAAGCTCGTATTTTATCTTTGTTACCTTTTCTTAATAATGAGAAACAATTTGAAAGAACCGAGTCGACCTCTAGAACTACTGGTCTTAGAGCCAGAAATAGATAGGCTTACTCTTTCTTCACTTGAATCATCAAAATTACAATCCGAAATCAAACGCAGATTGATGTTTTGTTCGAAAAATCCGAGAATCCAGATTTGATTAGCGTGTCGTAAGAAAAAAAAGAATCGGGGAAGAAGAAATATATATATATATTTTGAATTTATTGAACGTGTTCATTCATTTTGACTACTTTCTAAGATTTTCTCATATTTTATTCATTTTGACTCTACTCTCCCGGAGTTCATTCTCCGGGGAACTCTATTTAAATTATTCCGGTGGATTCTTTCCAATCTACTTCTTTTATGATCTCATTGGAAATCATATAAAAACAATTCCTATTTAATATAGCTATTTGTGCAAGTATTTTACGATTAAGAAGCAACTGTTTCTTGTACAGATCATGTAGTAATCTACTATAACTATAGGATACTCCCCTCTCACGAATTACTGCGTTTATTCGAGTGATCCACAAACGACGAAAATTTCTCTTTTGCCTATCCCTATCCCGATTAGCTGAAACCAAAGCTTTGATTTTCTGTTGAGTAATTGTGCGAGTAAGTCTTGAATGAGCCCCTCGAAAGCTTGATGCAAATAAACGCATTTTTTTTCTACGTCTCTGAGCTATATATCCCCGTCTAATTCTGGTCATTGAATAAATGAAACTTTCACGAATAACTAATTGATTTCCTTTCTTTCAGTTATTCTTTTCCCTTTCCTAGTCTATTAATAACAAAACGGATTTTTCCAATGTATAAACTAAAAATTCCTATGGCTTTGGCTACTATAACCTTCCCGACCACGATTTTTTCTTTTTTCTAGGCATTTCACTTCGAAATAAGAACTTGTATTCTACTAGGTATCAAAAATAACAAAATATAAATGGATAAGGAAATCGTGGATTTCATCGTTTCTATGGTTACTTATTAAACGGTGAGGTCTTCTCTATACACCGGAGCCTTTACTTCATTTAATCAATGTTATTGGTAACTTGTATAGTTCACATTCTTTGGCTCTACCCTTGAATTATCTAGTAATAGGTCTTTCACAACGAGATCTACCTATACAGTAACGGTATTTAATTATGAAGGTTGGCTGGGTAGCTGACCCTGTTAGTCCGTTCTTGCAAGGGGGCCTAGTCTTTCTGTTTTTTAACTAAGATTTCCTCCGCTTAATGGATAACCATTTGCTACCAATGGAGAATTGCTTCTCATCTTAAATTGAGGTGATTGGATTTGCACCAACGGAAACCATAAATTTCATACACAATAGAGGGATATGATGGATTTTCTTATTTTTAGATAGTGAATGGAGTTCGTTTTTCCATTCTATCCTATTCACTGGTACTGATCATTGATACCGGAAAAATGGTTTTCTTTCTTTTGTCGCAGCTCATGATCTGAACGAGTCGCACATACACCCTAGTACATGTTCCTCGACGCTGAGGGCATCCCCGAAGAGCGGGGGATTTTGTGACATTTCTGATTGGCTGTCTTGTATTTCTAATAAGTTGTTTAATAGTTGGCATGTTGAATCATATACATAATGGGCTGGTTTAGATCGATCCTAACCGGATAATTATGAATTCCGTCTATGTAATATTCTATTAAATTCTATTAAAATATTAAAATGAAACTCGATAAGAAAAGAAGAGAAAATAGCAAATCATGGATTTGCACGAAATCCAGGCTATTTTCATGCAATCGCTACAAGATCAACAATTCCATAAGCTTGGGCTTCCGTTGCTGACATAAAAACATCTCGTTCCATGTCTTCCGATACAACCCATAACGGTTTACCCGTTCTTTGTACATAAACCCTTGTGAGGGTTTCACGCAGTTTCAGCAGTTCTTCCGCTTCCAGGATAAATTCTCCCGTTTGTGCCTCATAAAAAGAACTCGCAGGTTGATGGATCATTACCCTGATGATATATGATATAACATAATAAAAGGTTCCTCTATTTCGCATGATGAAGAGAAAAGAAAGAAAAATATTAACAAGAAAAAATAGAATTGAACAACCGTACGGGCATCTTTTGTGCATTGCATACGGCTCTATAAATTGACCCTTACACCTTCCATCAAAGAAAGAGAAAAATAGGATCTATCAGACCCAGATCGGTAAATGATCAAATTACCACCCTTCCTCTCGGAGGAGCTCAAAAATACTATGGTGGCTCCGTTGCTTTCTATATTTATGATTTTTTTGTCTGTGATTCAGCAATCCCAAAGTTTCTTTTTGATCAAATAAAAATAAGGAAAAAATCTTGTTTTTTCTTTTCGCACTCTTTCATAACATAAATATTGTTAGGAGCCTTTCGGTGTGAAAAGAAAAAAGTTTGTGACGCTGAACTGGACTCCCGATCGAGAAAATCGGAAATAC